AATAGTGTTCTTATTCGAAACGCCTTGTAATCTTCAACCAATTCTGTGCTTCAATATAATTACCAGGAGTAAGCGCTATAGCTTGTTTCCAATACTCGGCGGCTTGATCGAACCAAGCCTCCGCAATTTCGGAATCCCCTTGTTGAACGGCCTGTTCTCCCCGGTCGGAATAGGGGGGTAAATTCCTTCCCTTAGAACCGTACTTGAGAGTTTCCGACCTCATACGGCTCAGCGGTCAAATTCTTTTGGTGTCCTATTTTTTCATTACCCTATACTAATTAAATGAGATTTCTCAGAGATATATCCATATCCCATTTTTTTTTTTTCTCGAGTTAACCAAAAGAAAGAGGTTAATTACATGAGTTTCAAACTTTAATTTTTATTAATAATCAGTTTTATCTTTTCTCCCACCTTCAGAAAAATAAAGCATAAGCATTTTCACTATTATTCTAATTTTCTGAAAGGTAACTATCTCGGTTTCATATATAAATTTATATAGAATCTTTGAAAAAGGCCTTCCTTCATAAGAAGGAAAAGACTTACCATCTTTGGGATCTGATGCTACACCGCTGCTCAATACCTTAGGGGATCGACTCTATTACATAAGTGGATTCCTAACTTTTATCTCATATCATGACATAAGTAAGCAGTTCTTATTGTATCGGACCAAAACCTCGCGAATTGATCTTTACGGCGCTTCCTCTATCAATTAGATCCTTTATCCATAGAATAAAGTATCTAGGCATACCTATTTCTTCATATTCATATTTCGACTTTTATGAAGTTTATTTCTTTGCTACAGCTGATAAAAATCGTTGTTTTGAACGATACATATGTAGAAAGCCTACTCTTTTTTCTAGTATTTATTAACGTTAACGGATTTTTTCTTTCTTTCCTTTTTTATTTCTATAGTGGAGATAGTCGCACGTAATGACAGATCACGGCCATATTATTAAAAGCTTGTGGTAAGAATGGGTTTCGCTCTAGGGCCCGAAAATAATATTCCAAAGCTTTCGTATGTTCCCCGTTACTTGTGTGGATAAGGCCTATGTTATAGAGTATATAACTTCGATCATAAGGATCAATTTCTAGTCGCATAGCTTCATAATAATTCTGTAAAGCTTCCGCATAATTTCCTTCGGATTGAGCCGACATCCGTTACGGTCGTCATTCGATTCAAAGAATCTCCGTTTCAGAACCGTACATGAGATTTTCATCTCATACGGCTCCTCCTTTATGTGCATAATGATAATAATACATGGAATCAAAAAGACTAAAATATTCTCATTATAAACTAAGCGGGGCTGGTGTTTTTACAAGAAATCTCTAGCCAACCTTCTTGTAAAAGATCTTTCCTTAACATCAAGCATGTTGGTATTAGATAAAAAAAGTTACTCCAACAATTTCTTTGTCTTCAACGCCCTTAAATTTGCAGGAATTAGTCACTTCAACAGTCTTCGATGGTTATACGGGTATCCAAAATACGAACGAGATGGATGCTTGTTGTCCCAACCATTGTTAGTCCCGATCCTGATAAGGAAAAGGGATAATTTATAACAAAGTTTTCGTGTGTTGATTCCTAGGAGTAGTGCTTCTTCCCCTATGCCCCCTATTGGTACTAGTGGAGTAGGGTTGACCTAACCCATAGGTGTATAACCTTTCGCTCAATACTCTAGAATCGACAATTGAAGCATCTGAGGCTGCATTAATCGGGGATACACGACAGAAGGGGTTGTTTTATTTACAAACTTCACCTTCAACAAGCGTAGATTTATTTCAATAATTTTTTTCTTCCTATCCCGAATAATGTTGTCTTTCTCTTAAGACTGAGAGCGGTAAAAAATATAATATATAATAAAAAAAAAAAAAAAAAAAATAAAAAAATAATCAAATCGCACCATCCCTGTAATAGGTGAATGCCTCTTTTTCTCCCGAAGTTGTCGGAATTATTCGTAATAAGATATTGGCTACAATTGAAAAGGTTTTATCAATAAAATTTCCATTTATCCCAGATCTAGACATAGGTGTATTAATCCATTCTATAATTTATTTTAATTTCCTTTCGTGAGAAAATGATCCCACAAACAAAGGAATTGTGCAGTACGAAATAACATAAAAACGGATTCATTAAAATAAAAAGGAAGACCTTTTACTCAAATTGTTTCTTTTTGACAGGAATCAATAAAAAAAAAAATAAGAAATATTTGAATCTGATTAGATTTTATCCAAATGTAGTTATAGTATGAAGGGAACTATTCCGATTTCATTGAAGCTGAAGAATCAAAGAATTTATCCTACAGATTAGGATAATTCGAGAATTTTTGATTGAATTATGATCCAAAGAGGAAATTGAATAATCATTCTATGATAAAAATGGAATACCGTTTGTTTTGTGTTGTGTGTATAGTGGGTATACGCTATACAATCAAATAAAAAAAATCCGGGGGGGGGGGCGGTTCATGAATTTGGAAAAAATTTATGGGTTAAGAAGTTGGAGTAAAGAGTTGTTGTTGAAAAATCTAAAACCGGAAAGGAATTTTAGAATTTTTATGAAAATTGAATAATAGCGTAAACTAAATAGAATCATGATTTAAAGGTATCCATTAAACACAGTCTAAAAAAATATATCGACCATTGGATTCGTTTCAATTGAGTGATTTAATCCGGTATAAATATTAGAAAGGGCGGAAACACCGTCTTCGCAAACATGAATAGATATATATCTTTATTTTACAATTTTTCCCAAAAGGGATTTATCTTTATCCCCAGCCTCGGAGGAAGGGTTTTTCTTTGATGAAAAGTTTTCTATTTTTAGAGTTAAATTTAAATATAGTTAAAATTTAATGTACATACCTATCCAAAATAATATGAATGACTCACTATTCACTCGGTTTTTGGTCCATAATCATTATGTAGGAGAGATGGCCGAGTGGTTCAAGGCGTAGCATTGGAACTGCTATGTAGACTTTTGTTTACCGAGGGTTCGAATCCCTCTCTTTCCGTACTCGTCAACTAATTCACCAATGTTACTGACTGCAATGCATCAAATAAGAATGGATACTCCAACAGTTAGACCTTTCTTTTCTTTGATATAGATTCTCTATCCCTACCCCGAATTTCTGTGGTACGAAAAATACTGGACAAAATCGACAAGGAATGAAAATACCCTACCGATCTATGATACATGAATAAGAGAAAAATCCCCAGATGAAACCCCTTACCTTACTTACCCCCGGTCCCTTTACTTAAGCCAAAATGGAGGGGGCAAAATTGTCCGAACCCTTGTTATTTTAGTTAGGGTTAAGTCTGACGAGAGTAATATTCTACAACAAGCAATTCATTTATTTTCAAACCGACCCATTTACTATCTATTATTTGATTGACTAATCCTTCATATTGGAATGGGTGAAGAGTCAAATGTTTTGGTAATTCCTCACGGGGGGATGAATCAAGATAATTTTGAATCAGAGCCCTAGATTTTTGCTCATCCCTCACTGTAATAATATCTCGGGGTTTGCAGCGATAACTTGGTATATCTACTATACGACCATTAACTAAAATATGTCTATGGTTAACTAATTGGCGGGCTTGAGGAATAGTCGAAGCCATACCTAATCGAAAAAGGATGTTATCTAAACGCATTTCAAGTAATTGTAGTAAAACCTGACCTGTTGACCCTTTGGCTTTTCCGGCGATCCGAACGTATTTAAGTAATTGTTGTTCTGTAAGACCATAATGAAAGCGCAATTTTTGTTTTTCTTCTAAACGAATACGATATTGAGATTTTTTGCCGGGGCGCGATTGGTTTCTAAGATCGCTTACGGCTCTAGGCTTTTTACTAGTTAGCCCCGGTAAAGCCCCCAGACGACGGATTTTTTTGAAACGAGGTCCTCTGTAACGCGACATAAAGACTCCTTATTTTTTATGAAATTTCATAAAACAAAATTAAAACTAAACTAAAATATGATAAATTAAGCGAAATTTACTGAAGTATTACAAAGAATAAATAATTAGAGGAATTATATCAATATCCGTACCTTATTGTATATAAATAATTGTATTATATAAATTTATATAAATAAAAATAATTTTAAATAATAAAAATTAAGGGTTCTTTTCTTAATTGATTTGTTCTACAGAGACCGAACTCCTCCAATCCAATTTTTATTCATAATTGGAAGTTCCTACGAAATAATAGAAATAGATCAGTGACCCTTGGGAAAAGGGAAAGAGGTTTTTCACTTTGATTTCACATTATCAATTAAATTATGTAAAAAATCAAACAAATGGAGAAAAGCCGGCTATCGGAATCGAACCGATGACCATCGCATTACAAATGCGATGCTCTAACCTCTGAGCTAAGCGGGCTCGCATAACATAAATTGTACACACATACTAGTTTAGTAAACTACTGAGATATTAACTGTTCATTCTTAGCTATTTCATAAGAAATATGATTTATATAAAAATAAATATATAAAATATATAAAGAATATTTCCAAAAATATTGTATATTTGAATATTATAGAACATACCTATTAATATAGCGATATTTAATTTCGATCTATTTCTCAAATATATGTTTATCGATAATCAATATCTTAATTAGCTTAATTAGATAGTAAGACTTTTTTTTACTATTCTATAAGTACTATTTTTTTTTATTATATTTCATATATATTATATATTTAAATTTGTTTATATATTTTATTTAGAATTATCTTCTAATTATAAATTAACGGAATGATTGTTTATAGCCATTTTATTAGTTTAGTTATGGCTAGTAATTAAATTTAAAATTAATAATACTAAAAATTTCCTTTTCCTTTTTTTTGTTATGTTATAGAAGGTCTGCCCTAAGAAAAGGATAAGAATAAAATGAAAGATAAAAGTGTAATTCAGATCATAATGAAACACTCCTCTGGTTTCATTCGAAAAGGTGAAAGCTAAGATGAAAAAAAAAAAAGAATCGACCGTTCAAGTATTCAAAATTGCACGGA